ATTCTTATTCATTTTTATACGTAGGTCATCGATTCCGCATTGTAAAACAAAGGGGGTCAAATTTACCGTTTTTCAAATTTTTCACCTTAAAGAGGATTCAAGCCATTTTATCGACATGAGTGTTGTATATCGAAAAAATTGGAACAATTTTTTTTGAAACCATTTCATTTCTGTATTAACATAGTGGTAGAAAGAGTACTACACTGCGTCTAGACTTCAAACTGTTTACTTTAACCATAGTAATAGTCCAAAATGAGTCTTTGGTTAATAGAGAATCAAAGTGGATTTACCAATGAATCACGAAATGCTATGGTTCTTAAATATTTTTTATTAATTTATTCAAAAGTAATTCGCGGGATTATGCACATTTTCTTAGTTATAACGAAAAAAAGTACAATTGGTTGGATCCAATCTATTCTTTGAAATTAACAACTCGCACACACTCCCTTTCCAAAAAAAATCAATACACCTAACACTACGCTTAGATTTATTAGATTTGTTGCTAAAATATCGGTATTAAACCCGAAACTTCCGGCGGATGGCAAGTAGCCCAAGCAAAGAAAAGAATCGGTTATATTTTTCATATGATCTCATCTCCTTTTATGGATAGATTAATTATCCTTCTATGATTCCTATTTTTAGGTTTTTTTTCTTTTTTCTTAGTTTTAGTTATTCTTTAGTTATTAATTATTTTTTAGAATATTATTCTAATATTATTAGATATGTTTTTTGTATAATATAATACAAATACTCTTCCTTATTATTATTATTAATTCATAATAATTATTAGTAATTATAAGTTATGGGTAATAATATTAATATAAAAATAAGAATGTTAATACATATATATATATAAATTTAATTTAATTTATTTTTTTTATTTTAAAATTATATTAAAAATGAATATAAATAAATATTATATTTTGATTTAAATTTAATTTTTTTTTAGGATTAAACAAAAGGATTCGCAAATAAAAGCGCTAATGCTATAACCAACCCATAAATTGTTAAAGCTTCCATAAAAGCCAAACTAAGCAATAAAGTACCTCGTATTTTTCCCTCTGCTTCTGGTTGTCGTGCAATTCCTTCTACAGCTTGCCCTGCAGCAGTGCCTTGACCAATTCCAGGTCCAATAGAAGCAAGTCCGACGGCCAACCCAGCAGCAATAACGGAAGCGGCAGAAATCAGTGGATTCATGATAAGTTCCTCGCAAAAAAAAAAAAGATTGAAATAGTTATTGAATTATACGATCGATCTACCTATGTAGTTTTTTTGTGAATCCGTTAATTTAATGTTTCACAATTAGAGATGAAACGGAAGGACTTTTTTAAATCCTTATCGAAATTTACAGTAATAGCAGGGCAATTTTAGATATATAGTTAGCTCATATATAACTAGTTCATATATAATATCACATATACATGTGTTTCTTCCATGCCGTAAACCAATTATTTGTTTGTGTTTTAGTTTCAATCAGATTCGAGAATTATTCTTTGTGAAATCTCAAAAAAAAGAATATTTATTGTAGGAAAATGGAAATTGGTCAAACAAAAAAAAGTATTTTTAGGAAAAAGATCTTTTAGATGGATCTCTTTCCTATTTTTTTTTGACAATTCTCTATTTCATATTTTATTATTATTATTTTATTTAATTTTTTTTTATTAAATTATTATTATCCAATTATTATCAAAAATTTCTTTCTATTTCTATATATATAATTTATGTTTTATATATATTTATTTATGTTCTCTAAATAGATTATCTTGAAAGTGTATGTGTGGGGGAATAAGCGAAAAAAAAACTATTTTTTGAAAAAAAAAAATGGTCAATGATGTCCTTCCATGGATTCACCTATATAAGCTGCAGCTAAAGTAGCAAAAATAAGAGCTTGAATACCGCTTGTAAATAATCCCAGGAACATGACAGGTATAGGAACTACTAAAGGTACTAAAGAAACAAGAACAACAACTACTAATTCATCAGCTAATATATTTCCGAAAAGTCGAAAACTAAGCGACAAGGGTTTTGTGAAATCTTCTAAGATGTTAATCGGTAAAAGAATTGGAGTTGGTTGAATGTATTTATTAAAATAAGCTAATCCTTTTTTTGAAAGACCCGCATAGAAATATGCTACTGACGTAAGTAAAGCTAATGCAACAGTAGTATTTATATCATTTGTGGGTGCAGCTAACTCCCCATGAGGTAACTGTATTATTTTCCAAGGCAAAAGAGCCCCCGACCAATTAGAAACAAAAATAAATAGAAACATAGTTCCAATAAATGGAACCCACGGACCATATTCTTCTCCAATCTGACTTTTGCTCACGTCTCGAATGAATTCAAGAACATATTCAAAGAAATTCTGACTAAAAGTGGGAATGGTTTGCAGATTTCGAACAACTAGAATAACTGAAACTAATAAAATAGCAATTACAACCCAAGAAGTAATAAGTACTTGGGCATGCACTTGGAAACCGCCTATTTGCCAATAGAAATGTTGACCTACTTCCATAGCAGATATATCGTATAATCTTTTTAATGTGTTGATGGAACATAATATAAAATTCATATTGTCCTGCCCTCTAAAAGAAATAGAACTTGAAGGGGAATTATTTTAATTCAACCATCTCCTTTCCTTTTTGATTTGTTTACTTTCATTTTTTTAATACTGACTAATCACATAATATTTCCGTTTGTTCTTTTTATATTTTTATTTTTTGTACGATTTAGTAATAGTATAGTAACCGATTCCATAAATATATGAATCTCCCCAACCAAGTCAAATCATATTATTTATTTATCTTATTATTATTTATTTATCTTATTATTAATCAATAATTCCGTATATAGCTAGAACGACCCTCACAAATTGCAAATATTAATTTGTTAAGAATGAATCGGATTGAAGCTATAGTATCATCATTAGCTGGAATCGAAATATCGGCGAGGTCGGGGTCACAATTTGTATCGATTAAACAAATCGTTGGAATTTCCAAAGTTATACATTCTTGAAGAGCCGTATATTCTTCTTGCTGATCGAGGATTATTACAATATCGGGTAATCCTGTCATATATTTAATGCCGCCAAGATATGTTTCCAAATGAGATAATTGTCTCTTCAATATAGCGGCATCTCTTTTTGGAAAACTGTTGAGTCTCCCTGTCTTTTGTTGCGTTCTCAAGTCCCTGAACTTATGAAGTTTGGTTTCTGTAGTATACCAATTGGTTAATATACCGCCGAGCCATTTTTTATTAACATAATGACATCGAGCTCTTATTGCAGCTCGCGCTACTGAATCAGCTGCTTCTTTTTTGGTACCAACAATTAAGAATTGTTTTCCCCTACTTGCTGCATCAAAAACTAAATCACAAGCTTCTGATAAAAACCGAGCAGTTCTAGTAAGATTTGTAATATGAATACCCTTACGCTTTGCAGATATATAAGGTGCCATTTTAGGATTCCATTTTCTAGTATCGTGGCCAAGATGAACTGCTTCTTCTATCATCTCTTCCAAAATTATATTCCAACATCTTTTTGTCATTTCTATTTATCCCCCCACTTAAAAAAAAAAAGTGAAAAAAAAAGAACAGGTATTCTGAAATAGAAATAAAAAATTGTTCCGATGGAACCTTCTCTTCTATCGAAGATTGGCCATTGATACATGATCGGGCCATTTTTTTTTATCTTTCTTTTACTACCCCCAAAAATGACCTAAGGGGATGAACCCGCTCTTAGGAATCATTTAATCCTAGATTGTTCTGATGTATCACATAAATTCTTTGAAATGAAAAAAAAGAATTCTCTGTGGTGGAACAAAATATCTCTCATTTCGTCCTCAAATAAATTTTTCTTTTTTGTTTCCAAGATTATCTTGTTATGTTGCCTTGGCTTTGAATGGTGCATTATTCTTTTGAATCCGGTACCAACGGGTATCATTCCTCCTAAAACAACATTTTCCTTCAGACCTTTCAACCAATCTATACGACCCCGGAGAGCGGCTTTTGCTAAAACTCTAGCAGTTTCTTGAAAACTTGCTTCAGATATGAAACTTTGAGTATTCAGAGATGTTTTTGTTATTCCCAATAATAGAGCTCGGTAGCAAATCGCTTCGTCCAGGGCACGGCCCGCTCGTTCGGCTCGCAACAATCCAATTAATTCGCCGGGTGAAAAAACATTAGACATTCCATCTTCTGAAACCAAGACTTTTGATGTTATTTGACGCACAATAATTTCTATATGTCTATTATGAATGTGAACTCCCTGGGATCGATAAACTTTTTGAATTTTATTAACCAAAGAAATACGACTTTGCGCTATAGTTAGCTCAGCACTAATCAAGAATCCCCAAGGAATGCCGAGAATTCTTGTTATATGCCCGTTCCAATTGTCAATTCTCTTTTCTAGGTTCATCGATATTGAATCAATCGAACGCACTTCTAATACCTGTTCTACTTTTGGAAGACCCTGTGTTATATCACCAGATCTCGATTTTTCATATATAAATGTAACTAATATATCTCCTTCATAAAGTATTTCTCCATAATGTCCATGAACAGTTGCTCCTGGAGTCGCCAAATAAGGGTTAGCCGATCTTATTCCTACAGAATCCATTTGAACAGTTAGAACTTGACCCGATTTTAAGTGTGGTGCATTTTTCATTTGCACTATACATCCATTTTCACAAATAAATTGCCCAAGACTAATTATTGTAAACGTTTTTTCACAATAATTATGATGTATAAAATGCCAATTCAAAAAAAATGGATTTAAAACGATAGTACTGCATATATCAGGTTTATAAATTCTCTCGTTTTCGTCCATTAAATAATATTTTAATACTTGAAAAGTTTCCTTTAATTTGTCAAGTTGGAAATTTTGATTGATTTTAACGTTTAATAATTCATAATCAGATCTCGATGAATAATAATTTGCAACTTGAAGGGCTATTCCTAAAGGACCTAACGAATTCTTAATTGGAATTATAGGATCTATTTGAATT